TGTTTTGTTTGACAAATCCGAGAATCCCGATTTTATTATCGTGTCGTAAGAAAAAAACGAATCGGAAAAAAGATTTTTTTATTGAAGCGTTTATTCATTTTGACTACTTCAGTTTAGCCTATTTTATCATAGTCATTTCGACTCCACCTTCCCGGAGTTTATTCTCCGGGGAACTCTTTTTAAATTATTCCGGTGTATTCTTTCCAATCTACTTCTTTTCTGATTTCGTTGGAAATCATATAAAAACAATTCCTATTTGATATAGCTATTTGGGCCAGTATTTTACGATTAAGAAGCAACCGCCTCTTGTATAGATTATGTATTAATTTACTATAACTATAGGATACCCCCCCTTCTCGAATTACTGCGTTTATCCGAGTGATCCACAAACGACGAAAATTTCTCTTTTGCTTATCCCTATCCCGATGAGCCGAAACCAAAGCTCTTATTTTCTGTTGAGTAATAGTTCGGGTGAGTCTTGAATGAGACCCCCGAAAACTTGATGCAAATAAACGAATTTTTGTTCTACGTCTCCGGGCTATATATCCGCGTTTAATTCTGGTCATTAAATAAATAAAATTTTGACAAATAACTAATTGATTTCTTTTCTTTCAGTTATTCTTTTACCCGTCCTGGCCTATTAATAACCAAACGGATTTTTCCAATGTATAAAATAAAAATTCCAACGGCCTTGGCTACTATAACCTTCCCGACCACGATTTTTTCCTTTTTTTAGTTATTTTATTTACTGCGAAATATAAAAGAAATAAGAAATTTGCTTTTGCTAGGTGTCAAAAATATAGTCAATAAAAAAAAAAAGAAATATAAATTAAATGGATAAAGAAATAGTGGGTTTCATCGTTTCTATGGTTACTTCTTAAACGGCGAGGTCTTCTCTATACACCGGAGCCTTTAAACTTCATTTAATATTTCATCAATGTTATTGGTAACTTGTATAGTTCACACCACACTTTTTGGCTCTACCCATGAATTATCCAGTAACAGGTCTTTCACAACTAGACCCGCCTATACAGTAACGGTATTTAATTATGAAAGTTAGCTGGGTAGCTGACCTTCGTAGTCCGAGTGAGAACTTCATTTTTTGTGTTTTTTGAATTTCAATAAGATTTTCCTTCGCTTAATGGATAACCATTTGCTACCAATGAAGAATTGTTTCTCATCTTAAATTCAGGTGGTTGGATTTGCACCACCGGAAACCATAAGCTTTATACACAATTTATACACAATAGGGGGTTTATTTGCTTATTTTTAGATAATGAATGGAGTTCCTCCTTCCATTCTATCTATCCTATTCACCAGACTGATCATTCATACCGGAAGCAGTTTTCTTGCTTTGTTTGTGCCAGCTCATGATCTAAACGAGTCGCACATACACCCTAGTACATGTTCCTCGGCGCTGAGGACATCCCCGAAGAGCGGGGGATTTCGTGACATTTCGAATGGGCTGTCTTGTATTTCTAATGAGTTGTTTAATAGTTGGCATGTTGAAGCATATACATAATGGGCTGGTTTAGATTGATCCTAACCGAATGATTATGAATTTTATTTATTTATTTATATAGTAAATCAGAGATAAAATATCAAATTGCGGATTTGCACAAAATCCATTTTTTTTTTCATTCAACCGCTACAAGATCAACAATTCCATAAGCTTGGGCTTCTGTTGCTGACATAAAAACGTCTCTTTCCATGTCTTCGGATACAACCCATAATGGTTTGCCCGTCCTTTGTACATAAACCTTTGTGAGGGTTTCGCGTAGTTTCAGCAGTTCTTCCGCTTCCAGGATAAATTCTCCCGTTTGTGCCTCATAAAAAGAACTGGCAGGTTGGTGGATCATTACCCTGATGATAGAAGGTTTCTCTATCTGGTGTGATGAAGGGAACAGAAAAGAAAGATAAAGAATAATAGCAAAAAAAAGATAGAATTGAACAACCGTACGGGCATCATCTTTTGTGCATTGCATACGGCTCTACAATCAAATTGACCTTTACCATTCAAGAAAGATAAAAATAGAATCTATCGGCCCCAGACGGGTAAATGTCAAATTGCCACCCTTCCTTTCGGAGGAATTAAAAAATACTATGATGGCTCCGTTGCTTTCTATTTTAAAATAGATTCTATTTTTTTTTCCTTTGATTCAGCAATCCCAAAGTTTCTTTTTGATCCAACGAAAAAAGGAAAAATTTGGTTTTTTTTTTCGCACTCTTTTTTTATAACTTAAATATTGTTAAGAGCCCTTCGGTGTGAAAGTGAAAACAAACAAGTTTGTGACGCGGAATTGGACTTCCGATAGATAACAAAAATCGGAAATGTCTTTTATCTCATACTACTCTCTCGATACATAATTGAATCTTTTGAAAAAACAATACAAAAATTTTTCATATCGAATTCGAAGTGCCATGCTATTATTACTTAATATTCATATGGCGAAGGCATAGTTTTCTTTTTTCTCTCAAATAAAAAAACCTCATTGGCGCC